GCTATCGTAGCTTAATAAAAGCATAACACTGAAGCTGTTAAGATGAGCCCTAGAAAGCTCCGAAAGCACAAAGGCTTGGTCCTGACTTTGCCATCAACTCCAACTAAACTTACACATGCAAGTATCCGCATCCCCGTGAGAATGCCCCACAGTTTCCTGAAGGAGGAAACAAGGAGCTGGTATCAGGCACAATATCCTTTAGCCCACGACACCTTGCTAAGCCACACCCCCAAGGGAATTCAGCAGTGATAAATATTAAGCCATGAGTGAAAACTTGACTTAGTTAATGTTAACAGGGTCGGTAAATCTCGTGCCAGCCACCGCGGTTATACGAGAGACCCAAGTCGATGGCCCTCGGCGTAAAGAGTGGTTAAGATATACCCAAAACTAAAGCCAAATGACTTCAAAGCTGTTATACGCGCATGAAAGTACGAAGCCCAATCACGAAAGTGGCTTTAAGCCCCTGACTCCACGAAAGCTATGACACAAACTGGGATTAGATACCCCACTATGCCTAGCCCTAAACATTGATAATAACCTACTTATTTTATCCGCCCGGGTACTACGAGCGTCAGCTTGAAACCCAAAGGACTTGGCGGTGCTTTAGATCCACCTAGAGGAGCCTGTTCTAGAACCGATAATCCCCGTTAAACCTCACCTTTCCTTGTCATTTCCGCCTATATACCGCCGTCGTCAGCTTACTCTGTGAAGAGCCTGTAGTAAGCACAACTGGTAAAGCCTAAAACGCCAGGTCGAGGTGTAGCGAATGGAAAGGGAAGAAATGGGCTACATTCAATATTTAATAATGAACACGAATGATATCATGAAAGAGATGTCTGAAGGAGGATTTAGCAGTAAGTAGAGAATAGAGCGCTCTACTGAAACCGGCCCTGAAGCGCGTACACACCGCCCGTCACTCTCCCCGAGCTAACCAAAACCATTACTAATACACAAAAACTGCAAAGGGGAGGCAAGTCGTAACATGGTAAGTGTACCGGAAGGTGCGCTTGGAAAAACTCAGAGCATAGCTAAATAACGTATAGCATCTCCCTTACACTGAGAAGACATCCGTGCAACCCGGATTGCCCTGAGGCCTAACAGCTAGCCCGCCCCCCAAAATTAAACTCACCACCATCAATAACCCCACATACACTAAACAGTACAAAACAAACCATTTTCCCCTCTTAGTATGGGAGACAGAAAAGAGCTCCGGCGCAATAATAAAAGTACCGCAAGGGAATGCTGAAAGAGAAATGAAACAACCCAGTAAAGCCTAAAAAAGCAGAGACTAAACCTCGTACCTTTTGCATCATGATTTAGCTAGCAAAACTTAAGCGAAGAATACTTTAGTTTAAATCCCCGAAACTAAGTGAGCTACTTCAAGACAGCCTATAACAGGGCGCACCCTTCTCTGTGGCAAAAGAGTGGGAAGATCTTCGAGTAGCGGTGACAGACCTATCGAACTTAGTTATAGCTGGTTGCTTGGAAAGTGGATAAAAGTTCAGCCTTCTGGCTTCTCCCCTCAACTTGGTACTACTCCAACCCGTGGCTTAAGAAACTAGAAGAGTTAGTCAAAGGAGGTACAGCCCCTTTGAAAAAGGACACAACCTTCCCAGGAGGATAAGGATCACAACAAACAAGGATCATTGTCAAGGTGGGCCTAAGAGCAGCCATCCCTTTGAAAAGCGTTAAAGCTTAGACGTCAAGTGCAACCTTCAATTCTGATAATTCAATCTTAACCCCTAACCTTACCGAGCTATCCCATGCCCCCATGGGAGTAATCCTGCTAATATGAGTAATAAGAGGACCACGACCCTCTCCCCGACACAAGTGTACATCGGAACGAACCCCCACCGAAATTTAACGGCCCCAACAAAAGAGGGAACTGGACCACACACACCTGAAACCAGAAAACTATCCAGCAATATAACCGTTAACCCCACACTGGTGTGCCTGATGGGAAAGGCTAAAAAAGAAAGAAGGAACTCGGCAAACACTCAAGCCTCGCCTGTTTACCAAAAACATCGCCTCTTGCAAAACTAACGAATAAGAGGTCACGCCTGCCCAGTGACTCTAAGTTTAACGGCCGCGGTATTTTGACCGTGCAAAGGTAGCGCAATCACTTGTCTTTTAAATGGAGACCTGTATGAATGGCATCACGAGGGCTTAACTGTCTCCTTTCTTAGGCCAATGAAATTGATCTCCCCGTGCAGAAGCGGGGATAACAACATAAGACGAGAAGACCCTATGGAGCTTTAGACACTAAGACAGTTTACGTCAAATCTCCCTGCATAAAGAACTGAACTAAATAAGTCCTGTCCTAATGTCTTTGGTTGGGGCGACCCCGGGGAGATAAAGAACCCCTATGTGGAACGGAAATATATTTCCAAAACCAAGAGCCACCGCTCTAAGAAGCAGAACTTCTGACCAATCTAGATCCGGCAAAGCCGATCAACGGACCGAGTTACCCTAGGGATAACAGCGCAATCCCCTTCTAGAGTCCCTATCGACAAGGGGGTTTACGACCTCGATGTTGGATCAGGACATCCTAATGGTGCAGCCGCTATTAAGGGTTCGTTTGTTCAACGATTAAAGTCCTACGTGATCTGAGTTCAGACCGGAGTAATCCAGGTCAGTTTCTATCTATGACATGACCTTTTCTAGTACGAAAGGACCGAAAAGGAAAGGCCAATGCCTCAAGCACGCCTCACCCTTATCTAATGAAATCAACTAAAATAGACAAAAGGGCATTCCCAACAGCCTGAGAGCATGGCAAGCTAAGGTGGCAGAGCCCGGCAATTGCGAAAGGCCTAAGCCCTTTAAACAGGGGTTCAAATCCTCTCCTTAACAATGTTCTGCTTCCTTATCGTCCACATTATTAACCCCCTAGCCTACATTGTCCCAGTACTCCTAGCTGTGGCTTTCCTCACCCTTATCGAACGAAAAGTCTTAGGATACATACAACTACGAAAAGGGCCAAACGTTGTAGGACCCACTGGCCTCCTCCAACCAATCGCTGACGGGGTGAAACTATTTATCAAAGAGCCCGTTCGCCCGTCCACATCATCACCCGTACTTTTCTTACTTACCCCCATACTTGCCCTTACCCTGGCCCTCCTTCTCTGAGTCCCCATACCCCTCCCCCACCCAGTTGCGGACCTAAACCTTGGGATCCTCTTCATTCTCGCCATCTCTAGCCTCGCAGTCTACTCAATCCTTGGCTCAGGATGAGCATCCAACTCCAAATATGCCCTAATTGGAGCCTTACGAGCTGTAGCCCAAACCATCTCCTACGAAGTCAGCCTAGGACTTATCCTCCTCAACATTATCATCTTCACAGGAGGCTTCACCCTACAAACCTTTAGCGTTGCACAAGAAAGCGTCTGGTTAATTTTACCCGCCTGACCTTTAGCAGCAATATGATACATCTCAACCCTCGCCGAAACTAACCGTGCACCATTTGACCTAACAGAAGGTGAATCCGAGTTGGTCTCAGGCTTTAACGTCGAGTATGCAGGAGGACCGTTCGCCCTATTTTTCCTAGCAGAGTACGCTAACATTCTCCTGATAAATACCCTTTCCGCCACCCTCTTCCTGGGAGCCTCCCACATCCCTGCTCTCCCAGAACTGACCGCAGCAAACCTCATGACAAAGGCCGCCTTCCTATCCCTCCTCTTCTTGTGGGTACGTGCCTCATACCCCCGATTCCGCTATGACCAATTGATACACCTCATTTGAAAAAATTTCCTCCCCCTCACCCTCGCCCTCGTCATCTGACACCTGGCACTCCCCACTGCCTTTGCTGGCCTTCCGCCCCAACTATAAAAGGAGTTGTGCCTGAAACAAAGGGTCACTTTGATAGAGTGAAACATGGGGGTTAAAATCCCCCCACCTCCTTAGAAAGAAGGGGCTCGAACCCTACCTGAAGAGATCAAAACTCTTAGTGCTTCCACTACACCACTTTCTAGTCAGGTCAGCTAAACAAGCTCTTGGGCCCATACCCCAAAAATGTTGGTTAAACTCCAACCCTCGCTAATGAACCCATACATTTTAGCCACCCTCCTATTCAGCCTAGGCCTAGGAACCACCATTACCTTCGCAAGCTCCCACTGACTTCTCGCATGAATGGGCCTTGAAATAAACACACTAGCCATCATTCCACTAATAGCCCAACACCACCACCCACGAGCAGTTGAAGCGGCTACAAAATATTTCCTCACCCAAGCTGCAGCAGCGGCCATGCTCCTCTTCGCCAGTACGACCAACGCCTGATTAACAGGCCAATGAGAAATTCAACAACTAACACACCCCCTCCCCCTCACCATGATTACCATGGCCCTAGCCCTCAAAATTGGCTTAGCCCCCGTCCACTCTTGACTTCCAGAAGTCCTCCAAGGACTAGACCTTACCACAGGCCTCATCCTCTCCACCTGACAAAAACTGGCACCCTTTGCCCTTCTCCTACAACTACACCACTCAAACCCCACAATTCTAATTGCCCTAGGACTAGCCTCCACTCTAATCGGAGGATGAGGGGGGTTAAACCAAACCCAGCTACGAAAAATCCTAGCCTACTCCTCCATCGCCCATCTCGGCTGAATGATATTAGTCCTACAATTTGCACCATCCTTGACCCTCCTCACCCTTTTAATATACCTTATACTGACATTTTCAACATTCGTCACTTTTAAACTTAATAATGCAACAACCATTAATGCTCTGGCCACCTCCTGAGCCAAAACCCCGGTCATCACAATACTGACACCCCTCATACTTTTATCTCTGGGCGGGCTGCCCCCGCTCACCGGGTTCATGCCAAAATGATTAATTCTTCAAGAATTAGCCAAACAAGACCTTGCACCAACGGCCACTCTAGCAGCCCTCAGCGCACTCCTCAGCTTATACTTCTACCTTCGCTTATCGTACGCCATAACCCTTACCATCTCCCCTAATAATGTCACAGGACTAACCCCTTGACGCCTACCCACTTCACGACTAACCCTCCCTCTTGCAGCCTCCGCAGCGGCCGCAACTCTACTACTACCCCTAACACCAGCAACTATAGCGCTAATTATACTATAGGGACTTAGGCTAATACCAGACCAAGGGCCTTCAAAGCCCTAAGCGAGAGTGAAAATCTCTCAGACCCTGTTATAAGACTTGCAGGATATTACCCCACATCTTCTGCATGCAAAACAGACGCTTTAATTAAGCTAAAGCCTTTCTAGACAGGCAGGCCTCGATCCTACAAACTCCCAGTTAACAGCTGAGCGCTCAAACCAGCGAGCATCCGTCTACTTTCTTTCCCGCCTGTAACGACAAAAGGCGGGAAAGAAAGCCCCGGTCGACGTCAGTCGACTACTTCGGATTTGCAATCCGACATGTAAAACACCTCGAGACTTGATAAGAAGAGGACTCAAACCTCTGTATATGGAGCTACAATCCACCGCTTAAACCTCAGCCATCCTACCTGTGGCAACCACACGTTGACTATTCTCAACTAATCATAAAGACATTGGCACCCTCTACCTGGTATTCGGCGCCTGAGCTGGGATAGTAGGCACAGCCCTGAGCCTACTAATTCGAGCTGAACTGAGCCAACCCGGCGCTCTCCTTGGAGACGATCAGATTTATAATGTAATTGTTACAGCCCACGCGTTCGTAATAATTTTCTTTATAGTAATACCAATTATGATTGGAGGCTTTGGAAACTGATTAATCCCTTTAATGATTGGAGCCCCCGACATAGCTTTCCCTCGAATAAACAACATGAGCTTCTGACTTCTACCTCCCTCCTTCCTACTCCTTCTTGCATCCTCTGGCGTCGAAGCAGGCGCCGGGACTGGTTGAACAGTCTACCCGCCCCTAGCAGGAAACCTAGCCCATGCCGGCGCATCCGTTGATTTAACCATTTTCTCTCTGCACCTGGCTGGGATTTCGTCCATCCTCGGCGCTATCAACTTTATTACAACTATTATCAACATGAAGCCACCCGCTATCTCCCAATATCAAACGCCTCTGTTCGTCTGAGCTGTACTAATCACGGCGGTACTTCTTCTTCTTTCCCTACCCGTCCTTGCCGCTGGTATTACAATACTCCTGACGGACCGAAACCTGAATACCACTTTCTTTGACCCCGCTGGCGGAGGAGATCCAATCCTATATCAACACTTATTCTGATTCTTTGGGCACCCCGAAGTTTACATTCTTATTCTCCCTGGCTTTGGAATAATTTCACATATTGTCGCCTACTACTCCGGGAAAAAAGAGCCTTTCGGCTATATAGGCATAGTCTGAGCTATGATGGCAATCGGCCTCTTAGGGTTTATTGTGTGAGCACACCACATGTTTACAGTGGGAATAGACGTTGATACACGAGCATACTTTACGTCTGCCACAATAATCATTGCAATCCCCACAGGCGTAAAAGTCTTTAGCTGGTTGGCCACTCTCCACGGAGGGTCAATCAAATGAGAAACACCCCTTCTTTGAGCCCTAGGATTTATTTTCTTATTTACTGTGGGCGGCTTAACCGGGATTGTCTTAGCCAACTCATCCTTAGATATTGTTCTTCATGACACATATTATGTAGTAGCCCATTTCCACTATGTTCTCTCTATAGGAGCTGTATTTGCAATCGTTGCAGCCTTTGTTCACTGATTCCCCCTTTTCACAGGCTACACCCTGCACTCCACCTGAACAAAAATCCACTTTGGAGTCATGTTTGTAGGAGTTAATCTTACTTTCTTCCCTCAACACTTCCTAGGCCTAGCCGGAATACCTCGCCGATACTCAGACTACCCAGATGCCTATACCCTTTGAAATACAGTCTCCTCTATTGGATCCCTCATTTCACTGGTGGCTGTAATCATGTTCCTATTTATCCTCTGAGAAGCATTCGCCGCAAAACGTGAAGTTATTTCAGTAGAACTAACAATAACGAATGTCGAATGATTGCATGGCTGCCCCCCTCCTTACCACACATTCGAGGAGCCTGCCTTTGTCCAAGTACGAGGAAATTAACGAGAAAGGGAGGAGTCGAACCCCCATAAGCTGGTTTCAAGCCAACCACATAGCCGCTCTGCCACTTTCTTAATAAGAAACTAGTAAAACAGATTATTACACAGCCTTGTCGAGGCTGAATTGTGGGTTAAAGCCCCGCGTATCTTGACACTAATGGCACATCCATCACAATTAGGCTTCCAAGACGCAGCTTCACCTGTAATAGAGGAACTTCTACACTTCCATGACCACGCCCTAATAATCGTATTTCTAATCAGCACTTTAGTTCTTTACATTATTGTAGCTATGGTATCCACCAAACTAACTAATAAATACATCCTAGATTCTCAAGAAATCGAAGTTATCTGAACAATCCTCCCGGCAGTTATCCTTATCCTGATTGCCCTCCCCTCTCTACGTATTCTCTACCTAATGGACGAAATTAATGACCCCCACCTTACCATTAAAGCCATGGGGCACCAATGGTACTGAAGCTACGAATACACAGACTACGAAGACCTGGGCTTTGACTCATATATAATCCCCACTCAAGACTTAACCCCCGGGCAGTTCCGCTTACTAGAAGCTGACCACCGAATGGTTGTCCCCGTAGAATCCCCAATTCGAGTCCTTGTCTCCGCCGAAGACGTACTTCACTCCTGAGCGGTCCCCGCACTAGGTGTAAAAATGGACGCCGTACCCGGCCGGTTGAACCAGACAGCATTCATTGCATCACGCCCCGGTGTATTCTACGGACAATGCTCAGAAATTTGCGGAGCTAACCACAGCTTTATGCCTATTGTTGTAGAGGCAGTGCCTCTAGAACACTTCGAAAACTGATCCTCCCTAATACTTCAAGACGCTTCGCTAAGAAGCTAAACCGGGCATAGCGTTAGCCTTTTAAGCTAAAGATTGGTGTTCCCCAACCACCCTTAGCGGCATGCCACAACTCAATCCTTCCCCCTGACTTGCCATCTTCTTATTCTCATGACTGATTTTCCTCACTGTAATTCCACCCAAAGTCTTAGCACACACTTTCTCAAATGACCCCACATCTCAGAGCACAGAGACCCCTCCCACATCATCCTGAGCCTGACCGTGATACTAAGCTTCTTCGACCAGTTCATAAGCCCAACTTACCTGGGAATCCCCCTAATAGCTTTAGCCCTTGCACTCCCCTGAGTTCTTTTCCCCAAGCCCTCTTCCCAGTGAATCAATAACCGAGTGTTGACACTACAAGGCTGATTCATCAACCGATTCACCCAACAGCTTCTCCTACCACTTAACACCCCTGGACACAAATGAGCAGCCTTACTAACCTCCCTCATACTTTTCCTCCTTACCCTTAACATACTTGGCCTTCTTCCATATACTTTTACCCCAACTACCCAGCTATCACTGAACATAGGGCTTGCAGTCCCCTTCTGACTAGCCACAGTCCTCATCGGCCTACGCAACCAGCCAACAGCTGCTCTAGGACACCTCCTACCAGAAGGCACACCCGCCCTTCTCATCCCTGTCCTCATTGTTATCGAAACAATTAGCTTATTTATTCGACCCCTCGCCCTAGGAGTACGACTTACTGCAAACCTTACGGCCGGCCATCTACTAATTCAGCTAATTGCAACCGCTGCTTTCGTCATAGCCTCGATGATACCCACCGTATCCCTTTTAACTGCTATCGTACTATTCCTCCTCACCTTGTTAGAAGTTGCTGTGGCTATAATCCAAGCATACGTCTTTGTCCTCCTTCTTAGCCTTTACCTACAAGAAAACGTTTAATGGCCCATCAAGCACACGCATATCATATGGTTGACCCCAGCCCATGACCACTAACAGGCGCAGTCGCTGCCTTGTTAATAACATCCGGTCTCGCAGTCTGATTCCACTTTAATTCTACTGCCCTTATATCCTTAGGGACAGTTCTTCTTCTACTAACCATGTACCAATGATGACGAGATATTGTACGAGAAGGGACATTTCAAGGCCACCACACCCCACCTGTTCAAAAAGGTCTCCGCTACGGTATAATCCTCTTCATTACCTCAGAAGTCTTCTTCTTTTTAGGATTTTTCTGAGCATTCTACCACTCCAGTCTCGCACCAACCCCTGAACTCGGCGGCTGCTGACCCCCAACGGGCATCACCACTCTCGACCCCTTTGAAGTCCCCCTTCTAAACACAGCTGTTCTCCTAGCTTCCGGTGTTACCGTTACCTGAGCCCACCACAGCATTATAGAAGGCGAACGAAAACAGGCAATTCAATCCCTCACACTAACAATCCTCCTTGGCTTCTACTTCACACTTCTTCAAGGGCTAGAATATTATGAAGCCCCATTTACTATCGCAGACGGGGTTTACGGCTCAACCTTCTTTGTAGCAACCGGTTTCCATGGACTACACGTAATTATTGGCTCTACTTTCCTGGCCATCTGCCTACTACGCCAAGTCCAATACCACTTTACATCTAGCCACCATTTCGGATTTGAAGCAGCTGCTTGATACTGACACTTTGTAGACGTCGTCTGACTATTCCTGTACATTTCCATTTATTGATGAGGATCTTAATCTTTCTAGTATTAACATAAGTATAAGTGACTTCCAATCACCCGGTCTTGGTTTAAGTCCAAGGAAAGATACATGACCAACCTAATTACAACTTGCATCATTATTGCTGTAACACTCTCCACAATCCTTGCTATTGTCTCCTTCTGGCTGCCCCAAATAACCCCAGACTATGAAAAGCTTTCACCTTATGAATGCGGCTTTGACCCCCTCGGATCAGCCCGCCTTCCCTTCTCCCTCCGCTTTTTCCTTGTTGCAATCTTATTCCTTCTCTTCGACCTTGAAATTGCCCTCCTCCTTCCTTTGCCATGGGGTGATCAATTAGCATCCCCCCTAATAACCTTTTCCTGGGCCTCCGCTCTCCTTGTGCTCTTAACTATTGGCCTCATCTACGAATGACTCCAAGGAGGACTAGAATGGGCTGAATAGACACTTAGTTTAAGAAAAACATTTGATTTCGGCTCAAAAACTTGCGGTTTAAGTCCGCAATTGTCTAATGACTCCAATCCACTTCGCCTTCTCAGCAGCCTTCATACTAGGCCTTTCCGGACTCACCTTCCATCGAACCCACCTCCTATCAGCACTCCTATGCCTAGAAGGAATAATACTCTCCCTATTCATCGCACTATCCCTATGGACCCTCCAACTAGGCTCCTTTAACTTCTCCGTAGCCCCCATGCTACTACTAGCTTTTTCAGCATGCGAAGCTGGCGCAGGCCTCGCCCTTCTTGTTGCCACTGCTCGCACCCACGGCTCAGACCGACTACAAAACCTAAACCTCCTACAATGTTAAAAATCCTAATCCCGACATTAATGCTTATTCCAACAACCTGGTTATCCCCTGTAAAATGGTTTTGACAAGCTACCACAGCCAACAGCCTCCTAATTGCCACAGCCAGCCTAGTCTGACTAAAAAAACCCTGGGACACAGGGTGAGCCAATCTTAGCCCCCTTATGGGCACCGACCCCCTCTCAAGCCCCCTTTTAGTATTATCATGTTGACTTCTTCCCCTAATAATCATCGCAAGCCAAAGCCACATAACTTCTGAGCCGGCCCACCGACAACGAGTGTACGTCACCTTAATAATTGTCCTACAATCCTTTTTAATCCTTGCCTTCAGTGCAACAGAACTAATTATGTTTTACGTCATGTTTGAGGCAACCTTAATCCCCACACTCTTCTTAATTACCCGCTGAGGTAACCAAACAGAACGCCTAAACGCAGGCACTTATTTCCTTTTCTATACCTTAGCCGGCTCACTCCCTTTACTAGTTGCCCTCCTGCTAATAAACAGCTCCGCCGGCTCCCTCTCAATGCTCACCCTCCAATATATTCAACCCCCTGTGTACACCAACTGGGCAGACAGTTTCTGATGAGCAGCATGCCTGCTAGCCTTCCTAGTAAAAATGCCACTCTACGGTGTCCACCTTTGACTCCCTAAAGCACACGTAGAGGCCCCCATCGCAGGCTCAATAATTCTTGCTGCCGTATTGCTGAAACTAGGAGGCTATGGTATAATACGAATCCTTGTAGTCCTTAACCCCCTAACAAAAGACCACAGCTACCCCTTCATCGTCCTTGCTCTCTGAGGCGTAGTCATAACAGGCTCCATCTGCTTACGGCAAACCGACCTAAAGTCTTTAATTGCCTACTCTTCAGTCGGCCACATGGGGCTCGTCGTAGCCGGCATTCTTACCCAAACACCTTGAGGATTCACTGGAGCACTAGTTCTGATAATTGCCCATGGCCTAACATCTTCCGCCCTCTTCTGCCTAGCCAACACCAACTATGAACGAACACACACCCGAACAATAGTCCTAGCCCGAGGATTACAAGCAGCCTTTCCACTAATAGCACTATGATGATTCTTTGCAACCCTTGCCAACTTAGCCCTTCCCCCGCTCCCTAACCTCATAGCCGAACTCACAGTAATTGTAGGCCTATACAACTGATCCTGATGGACTATTTTCCTTACAGGCACCGGTACACTAATCACCGCCGCCTACTCACTCTATATATTCCTAATAAGCCAACGAGGACCCCTCCCACATCACATACAAGCTCTTCCACCCTCACTCACCCGAGAACACCTCCTAATGGTGTTACACCTCTTCCCGCTCCTCCTTATCATCCTTAACCCAAACTTAATTTGAGGGTGGTTCGACTGTAGGCATAGTTTAATTAAAACGCTAGATTGTGATTCTAGAAATAGTGGTTAAACCCCTCTTGCCCACCGATAGAGGCCTGCCCGCAACGAAGGACTGCTAACCCTCGTGCCCCGGGTTGGATTCCCGGGCTCAACTCGACCCCGCTTCTAAAGGATAACAGCTCATCCGTTGGTCTTAGGAACCAAAAACTCTTGGTGCAAATCCAAGTAGCAGCTATGCCACTGCCCACACTAAGTATTACTTCAGCCCTAATAATTATCCTCACGTTGTTGGTTTCCCCCCTGTTAACCCGATTATTCCGCAACACTAAGTCTGCTCACGACTTAGCTGCTCGCATCAAAACAGCTGTATTTCTTGCCTTCCTGGTTAGCCTAGTTCCCCTTGCTTCCTTCATCTATAAAACCCCGGAATCCACCATCAGCTCTTGAAACTGAATCAACACAGAATCCTTTCATATAACTGTCAGTTTCAACTTCGATTTCTACACACTCGTCTTTATTCCCGTCGCCCTTTTCGTGACCTGATCAATTTTAGAATTTGCCCTCTGATATATAGAATCAGATCCCAACATCGCCCGATTCTTCCTATATCTTCTTGTCTTCCTGTTCGCTATAATAATCTTAGTGTCATCAAACAACCTATATCAATTGTTCATCGGGTGAGAGGGTGTGGGCATGATATCCTTTCTCCTAATTGGCTGATGGCACTCCCGAGCGGATGCAAACACAGCCGCACTACAAGCAGTCGCCTATAACCGAGTTGGGGACATCGGCTTACTATTTGTCCTCGCCGCAACACTTGGAGACTTCAACTCCTGACAAATCAACGAGATCGTTGAACTCGCCAAAACCAAAGATGTTACCCCAATCATATTTGCCTTTATTATTGCAGCCACTGGAAAATCAGCACAATTTGGACTTCACCCATGACTCCCAGCAGCTATAGAAGGCCCAACACCAGTCTCATCACTCTTGCACTCAAGCACAATGGTCGTAGCAGGTATTTTCCTACTGATCCGTGTTAGCCCCCTTATTGAAATTTGCCCTCCAGCCGCAACCCTCTGTCTCTGACTGGGGGCCCTCACCACCCTCTTTACAGCTACCTGCGCCCTAACCCAAAGCGACCTCAAAAAAATCATTGCATTCTCCACCTCCAGCCAGCTCGGCCTAATAATGGTCACTATCGGCCTAAACCAAGCTGACCTCGCCTTCCTCCATATTTGCACACACGCATTCTTCAAAGCAATATTATTTCTTTGCGCCGGCTCAGCCATCCACTGCCTAAACGACGAGCAAGACATTCGAAAAATGGGAGGATTATACAAACTAGCCCCTTTCACCTCCGCCTGTCTTGCCCTCGGCAGCCTCGCACTTACCGGCACTCCTTTCCTAGCCGGATTTTTCTCCAAAGACGCAATCATTGAAGCACTAAACACATCTTATCTCAACGCCTGAGCCCTCGCTCTAACTCTGATTGCCACCTCCTTCACAGCTGTCTACAGCATACGAATCGTTTACTACGTAGTAATGGGCACCCCCCGAAATCCTGCCCTCTCCCCAATCAATGAAAACAACACTTATGTTCTTCGCTCCCTAGCACGACTGGCCTGCGGAAGCATTATTGCCGGCTTCCTACTATCACTTCACATCCTCCCTCCAAAAACACCTGTTATAACTATATCCTTTACACTTAAAATGGCAGCGATCGCAGTCACTGTAATCGGCTTCCTTCTAGCCTTAGAACTAGCTTACCTTGCATCCAAACAACACAAACCAACCCCACAACTAACCCCTCACCGATTCTCAAATATGCTTGGATACTTCCCAACAATTATTCACCGATCCGTACCTAAAATAAGTATGCACATGGGTCAAAAGGTCGCAAGCCAAGCAGTAGACCAAACCTGACTCGAAAAAGTCGGCCCCAAAGCCGTTACCTCTTCAAACCGACCTATAATCTCAACCGCAAGCAACCTCCAACGTGGCCTAATTATGACCCACCTAGGCATATTCCTTCTAACCCTTGTCCTTGCAATCCTAATAGGATTCCGTAGGCCCCTTCCCCTTTAGACAGCACGCAACGTGCCCCGTTCCATGCCTCGCGTCAATTCCAAAACCACAAGCAAGGCTAACAACAGTATCCACGCAGCAAACAACAACATCCCCCCACCCAGAGAATATATTAAGGCAACCCCATTAACGTCCCCACGAGATACTAAGAACTCACCTACTTCTTCCATCGGAAGACAAGACGTTTCATACCATCCCTCTAAAAGGGGTAAACTTGTTAACACAATCGTACCAAAATACCCTAATGTATAAGCAATTACTGGCCCACTAAATCACCCTTCTGGATAAGGCTCGGCCGCAAGAGCGGCCGAATAAGCGAACACAACCAGCATTCCCCCCAGATAAATAAGGAACAAAACCAAAGAAAAAAAAGGACCCCCATGACTTACTAAAAGCCCACACCCTATCCCCGACACAACTACCAAACCCAGCGCGGCAAAATAGGGAGAAGGATTAGAAGCTACCGCCACCAACCCCACTACCAACCCCATTATAAATAAACAAGTTGCAAATGACATGGTTCCTGCCAGGACTTTAACCAAGATTAATGGCTTGAAAAACCATCGTTATACTTTAACTACAAGAACCCCTAATGGCCAGCCTTCGAAAAACACACCCCCTGCTAAAAATCGCAAACGACGCAGTAGTTGATCTTCCCGCACCCTCCAACATCTCAGTTTGATGAAACTTCGGCTCCCTTCTCGGCCTATGTTTAGCCTCCCAGCTCCTTACAGGCCTTTTCCTCGCTATACACTACACTTCTGACATCGCCACAGCCTTTTCATCCGTCGCCCATATCTGCCGGGACGTAAACTACGGCTGACTAATCCGAAATATACATGCCAATGGTGCATCCTTCTTCTTCATCTGTATTTACCTACACATTGGACGAGGCCTCTACTATGGCTCCTACCTATATAAAGAAACATGGAATATCGGAGTAGTTTTATTACTATTAGTAATGATAACTGCCTTTGTCGGATATGTCCTACCTTGAGGACAAATGTCCTTCTGAGGTGCAACTGTCATCACTAATCTCCTTTCCGCTGTCCCCTATGTAGGAGATGCCTTAGTCCAATGAATTTGAGGGGGCTTCTCAGTAGACAACGCCACACTAACTCGGTTCTTTGCCTTCCATTTTCTCTTCCCTTTCGTGATTGCAGCCGCCACAATTGTTCATCTCCTTTTCCTACACGAAACAGGCTCGAACAACCCGCTTGGCCTAAACTCTGACGCGGATAAAATTTCATTCCACCCATACTTTTCATACAAAGACCTGCTCGGCTTTGCAGGGCTCCTCATTGCCCTCACCTCCCTTGCACTATTTACACCAAACCTCCTTGGAGACCCCGACAACTTCACTCCTGCAAACCCGCTAGTAACCCCTCCTCACATCAAACCAGAATGATATTTCCTATTTGCCTATGCTATTCTTCGATCTATCCCAAACAAACTTGGAGGCGTCCTCGCCCTACTTTCATCCATCCTTGTATTGATACTTGTCCCCATCCTACACACCTCAAAACAACGAAGCCTGACCTTCCGCCCTCTCACCCAATTCTTGTTTTGAACCCTTGTCGCAGACGTTATGATCCTAACATGAATTGGAGGCATACCTGTAGAGCACCCCTACATTATTATTGGCCAAATTGCATCCGTCCTTTACTTCTCCATTTTCCTAGTCCTGATACCTCTTGCAGGCTGAGCGGAAAATAAAGTTCTTCGATGAGCTTGCATTAGTAGCTTAATACCTAGAGCACCGGTCTTGTAAACCGGCAGGTGAAGGTGAAATCCCTTCCTACTGCTCAAAGAAAAGAGATTTTAACTCTCACCCCTAACTCCCAAAGCTAGGATTCTAAATTAAACTATTCTTTGGCAATGTACATATATGTATTTACCCCATAACCTGGTATTAACCATAACACCCAACATATATGTATTATCACCATTCCCCGGACCGCACCATCAGGCTTTAACCATCCCCTTAAGAAGAACATAAGCAGTAAAATGACCAAGGACTAATAAGTCAATCAAAGGACTACAGTCCCTTGATAATCTGACAAACTTTTACTTCCGCAATGGCCTTATCCAAGTCTCTTACTAAACTGAAATTCGAAACAATTCTGCGCAGTAAGAACCGACCATCCAGTCCATATCTTAATGTATACTCTTATTGAAAATGAGGGACAAGTATTCGTGAGGGTAACACCTACTGAACTATTCCTGGCATCTGGTTCCTACTTCAGGTCCATAACTAGGTATCATTCCCTCCACTTTCATCGACGCTGGCATAAGTTAATGGTGTTATACATACTCCTCGTTACCCACCTAGCCGAGCATTCACTCCATTGGGCATAGGGTTCCTTTTTTCTTTTCTCCTTTCATTTGACATCTCACAGTGCACGCAAACATTCAGAAAAGGGAGAACATAGGCTTGTACTCAAGGATATATATTGAAGGGTGAAAAGACATCATTTTAAGAATCACATAACTGATATCAAGTGCATACGTTCTTGTCGACCACATAGACTATCTCGAACGACCCCCCTTGGCTTTCACATCAATTTTCCTACGTTAAACCCCCCCTACCCCCCCATACTACTGAGATCGCTAAGACTTCTGCAAACCCCCCCGGAAACAGAAAGACCTCAAGTAATATTTTTTTAGCCCTAAACTATATTATTAAAATATTATAATATTACATAAATTATAATGTCTCACCC